ATGTCTTCGATGTCGATGTCTTCGATGTTTTGACTAACATTTGCTTTTCCTTTCGTTGCTTTTCCTTTCGTTGCTTTTCCTTTCGTTGCTTTTCCTTTCGTTGCTTTTCCTTTCGTTGCTTTTCCTTGACTAACATTTGCTTTTCCTTTCGTTGCTTTTCCTTGACTAACATTTGCTTTTCCTTGACTAACTTCTTCTTCTTCTTCTTCTTCTTCTTCTTCTTTTCCTTTGAAATTTAAAAGAAGTAACTTCATAGGTCTAAGCCACGGGTTCATTTGATATGTCCTTTTACGTAGCATAAATTCTGGGAAGAACCAATCTTCCTGATTCGAATCTTCCTCATTCGAATTCGCTCTGGGTGCCTTTAAGATTTCTTCATTCATTCCCATCCAATTAAAAAAGCTTTTTTTGTCTTCTTTGAGTTCTGGATTTTCTTTGAGTTCTGGATCTTCTTTGAGTTCTGGATCCTTTTCGATTTCTGGATCCAAGAGCATTTTTGGAACGATATCATAAATAAGACCTCTATTCTCATTCTCAATTATTTCAGAATTCTCATTCTCAATTATTTCAGAATTCTCATTCTCAATTATTTCAGAATTCTCATTCTCAATTATTTTAGAATTCTCATTCTCAATTATTTTAGAATTCTTAGTCTCAATTATTTTAGAATTCTTAGTCTCAATCTTAGTATTTGTATTATGGTTAGGGTCGATCTTTTTCCCAGCCTCCAAATTGACTAGATATTTTTCGAAAAACTTCCAATCAAAGTCCATATATTTTCTTTCAGGTTGTTTCTTTCGCATTTTTTTCAGAGACATATAAACCTTGTCTAGATAATTGTCTAGAGAATTCTTGTCTAGATAAACCTCGTCTAGATAATCCTTGTAATAATCCTTTTCTAGATAAAGCTGGTCTAGAGAATCCTTGAAATAAACCTTGTCTAGAAAACTCTTGTCTAGATAATCCTTGTGATAATCCTTGTCTACATAAGTATTGTCTAGATAATTGTGTAGATAAGTATTGGCTCGATAAACCTTGTCTAGAAACTTCTTGTCTAGTATACAATCCTTGAAATAAGTCTTGAAAACAATTTCCTCTGGTATATCAAATAAGTCGATCTCTTGGCTCTTATTTAGTTGGAATGGCAATTTAGAAATAGAGGAGTCCTTCTTAGTTTCAGAAGAAATGTATTTATATGCTAAAAGATCATATTTATAGTTTTTCTTAAACTTAGTTTTTTGATTTCTTACTAATGAATAGACTTCAGAATCATCTTGTTTTTTGGAATGAAGTAATGGGTCTTTTTTATATGAATCTCCTTTATTTAACTCGTTATTTTGAGGCGTATGGCGTCGGTTGACTTTATTTCGCCAGGTTTGTGCGCCTACTCGCTCCCAATGAACCTTAGATAAATTGTATTGAGACTGACCTCTTAACCAGTTTTTCCATGGATTCGTTCCAAAATTTCGAAGTTTCTTATGCTTTAATTCGGAATGCAATATTCCCTGTCTTTCAAAAGAATCCTTTATTGCAGTCTTAAGAAAAAAAGACGTTCCGCGATATTGAAGAACAGATCTTAACTTATCACTAACTAGGGTTTGTGATAATTTGTAAAATACATATGCTTGTGACAGGGAAGATAAATTGGGTAAGGAAGCAAATTTCGGAACAATCTGTGACTTCCGCTTATTTATATTTTTTATAGTCGAACTAAAGTTAATTCTTTTTTGATTTGTTTCAGTATTGGAAATGTCTTTCTCAAAAAATTTTTTTGTTAAATTGATTCTAGGAATCTTAATGATACATAGAAAGATATCTAGGTATATTTTGTATATTTTTTCAATGAAAATTTTTTGAAAATAATTCAATTTACTTATTAATCGAACATTTCTTCTTTTTACAATTTTCCAAATATTTTTTGGTGATTCTACATTATTATTTTGCTTTTTGTTGTTAGGACTATTATTTAGTCCTGGAGTTACTTTTTTTTTTTCTTTTATAATTCTTTCTATTTGATTTTTGATTGTGCTTGTTCTATTAATCAGATTTTGTATTTTTTCTTCTGAATTTGTAAAAGCTGTAGATCGAATTTGACTAAATGATTCATGAATTATCTCATTGCTGATTATAGAATCTTTTTCTTTTTGAGTTTCACTCGATTCATCTACTCCTATCCCTTTCAATCTTGTATTTTTTTTGATTATTTTCAAAATTGTGCTTTTTAGAACTAGAACCCTTTCTTTAAGCCGTTTTATGCTTTCTTTAAGCCGTTTTATGCTTTCTTTTGGGTTTCCTAGAACTCTAACAAAATTTTGCTTTATTTTTTGGTTGAAAACGCTTCTTATAAGTCGAAAGGCGCTCCCTTCCAATTTTTCTGCTGCTAATCTTTGACTTTTTTTGCCTAGTTCGTTAAAAATGGGCCCCCAAAAAATGGAAAAGGAACGGTTGGGTCGGGCACCACCCCAAGGATAGTCAGCTAGTCCCCAGAAAGACCTTATAAAAGCATAATCGTTGGTTATCCTTTGTCTATCATCCGCTGTGTGCCAAGGTTTCAACTCTAAAGGCCATAAAACTTTGACCTGAAGACCGTATTCCCACCACTCCTCCGGAAAGTTGCTGATGGATATGACGCCTATAGCAAAACCGTCATCGTTGCATAAAAGATGAGTCTCGTTTTCCCAGTCCTTTCTATCCTCAGCCCACTCGGGCTGCTGCAAAAATAAGATACGACCAATATTTTTAGCTATTATCGCTAAAGGCAATGCAATATATCTTCTAAAATAGGAGTTAAAAATTAATACGATACCTCTTACTCCTAGCCCATAATAAAGCTCATTCCATGCATCTATTCCATCCATCCGGAACAGCTCTTCTTCGGGGTCTAGTTCGATTTTCTCTTTTTTGATTCTTTTCAATTTTTTCCGTTCTTTCAATGCTTTGCTTTTTTTTTCGTCTATCTTCCTTTTTGTCTTCCTTTTTGTCTTTCTTTTTGTCTTCCTTTTTGTCTTCCTTTTTGTTTTTGTCTGTTCTTTCTTAGGTCCCTTAAGAGTGAAAAGGTCCCCTTTTTTGATTCTAAACCTATGCAGCAAATTTTGCATTTTCAAAACAAGGGGTTTCACTACCCTAAAAGAACTAGATAGTGTACTTTTTAAGAAGCCCAAAAAAAGAGGGGAATGCGGAAACATTTCAATCTGTCTTACAACAACTCCGTTTTTACGCCTTAGGACGCTCGCAACACCTTTGATGTCATCCTGATGCCAAAATTGGTCGCGCATCGCTCTCAAGGAGGTCCTCCACACGTCCTTATTCTCGGTTTTCCACTCGATATTGGTGATGAGGCTGCCAACGTGAACATGAGCAAGGCTTTTCTCAAAGTCAATACTATAAGGGTCTCCCCCACTCTTGATCAAATCCTTCTTAACCTTCTCATTAATCTCTTTAGCAATCTCCGGATCAATCTTATTACTATCTTTAGAAAGATTTTTGATAAGTAAATTTTGAGTATCCTGATTCAAAATAATTTCATATTTGTATTGTGCTGATATAATATCAAAGCACTCATTATCTCCCCGCTTGGTCACAAAGGGTTCATCCAGGTCGTATGCGACCTCGCGGAGTAATACGTATGACCAGCGAGGGACGCGTTGATTGATGTGCGCTCGTCCCACACTTTCTCCCACTTTATAAGTCTTTAGTTGCTGTAGCTTTTTTAGTTTTCGCTGGTTCCAATCAATGCCTCCCCCCCCTTTTTCCCAAGGCTTAGAAAAAAATTTTGCCAAAGGATTATAATATAATTTTCCTTCTGCTCTTAGTTTTAGTGTTTTACTTTTTAGTATCGCGAACATTCTCTCTTCAAATTTTGGGGACTCGAAAATGAAACCTGGCAAAAGGGTCTCATGAATTTGATTTAGAGCAAGGATTTGCTTAAGTTGAGATTCTGTAGGTTCATCGTCGATTCTTTCACGAGATTTTGTAGTTCCATCGTCGATTCTTTCACGAGATTTTGTAGTTCCATTTTTTTTTCTTCGACGAGATTTTGTAGTTCCATCGTCGATTCTTTCACGAGATTTTGTAATTCCATTTTTTTTTCTTCGACGAGATTGCATTGCATTCTTTTTTCTTCCACTAGATTGCATTGCATTCTTTTTTCTTCCACTAGATTTACTAGATTTAATTACATTGTAGACTTTTTCACGAAATTCACCCAATTGAAGAAGTGCCCTTTCTTCGCTTAGACGTGCTTCTTCGCGTCGACGTGCTTCTTCGCGTAGACGTGCTTCTTCGCGTAGACGTGCCTCTTCTTCCCTTTTCTCCTGTTCTTTGCTTTTCGGTGCCTTTTCTTCGCTTTTCTCCTTTTCTTCGCTTTTCTCCTTTTCTCCGCTTTTCTCCTTTTCTTCGCTTTTCTCCTTTTCTTCGGGATCCTCGATTACTTTTCTAAACTTTTTGATTCTTCCACGAGAGGGCCCATTCAACAAAGGATCATACCTTTTTGGTAGGCAGAGGCAGGTTTCGTTCATTTTCTCAATACAAACCCGAGTCCTTTTGTCGAGTATATCTAGAAAAAGAAATCCCGTGTCTAGAGCCTCAATTCTCTTTATAAACTCGTTATTTAAGTTGTTTTGTCTTTGTTTGTTCTTATAAAGCCAATCTTTGTCTAGTTTATCAAAGGAGAGTCTTTCTACTGTGGACGAAGATATCATCCCTTTCGTCAGTTCCTTAAAACTAGAAAAACTTGGAGGATCTGTAAAAGATATTCTTTTTTTTCCATCACTTCGGCATGTATCAAAAAAATATTGTGAAGCTTCCTTTCTTACAGCCCCAAAAAAGTGTTGATTGCTTATGTATCGTACTGGACGAGTCCATTGAAACTGAAAAAAATCGGCCGCTAAAATGCCTTCCACCACTATGGGTGCTTTTTGATCTTTTTCTTCATCCAGATCCGCTCCCAAACGCGTGGGAGGAATTTCTTCTTTGAATAGCACTTTTTTTCGTGCAATCTC